ATCCAATCAGAGGACTAATTGAAACTAATGTATCAAGTTTCTTCATAGCATTATCCATTAAAAATGAATTTTCTAGCATTTGACTCCGTACCACTGAAAAATTGAGTCCCATACTTGAAAGATAGCCCAAAAAGCCGAGGGAATGCTTGGATAATTGGTTTATACGGATCCTTCCTGATTGAGACCACACATAAAAATGACATTGCCATAAATGGACAAGGTAATATTTCCATTTATTCATCAGAAGAGGCATATCGTTTGAAGCCAAAATGGATTTTCCTTGATATCTAACATAATGCATGAAAGAATCCTTAAAGAGCCATGGGATAGACGGAAAATCATTAACAAAGACTTTTTTGACAGGATGTTTTATTTTCCCATAGAAATGGATTTGCTCAAAAAAGCCCCTAGAAGATGTTAATCGTAAATGAGAAGATTGGTTACGAAAAAAAAGTAAGATGGATTCGTATTCACAAACATGAGAATTATATAGGAACAAGAATAATCTTGAATTACTTTTTGAAAAAATAGAAATCAATTTTTTTGGAGTAATAAAACTATTCAAATGATAATACTCATGAAGAAAAAGACGTAATAAATGCAAAGAAGAGGCATCTTTCACCCAGTATCGAAGGGTGTGAACCAAGACTTCCAGATGAATGGGGTAGGGTATTAGTACCTCTGATACATAATTTAAATGTGGGAATTTGTCCTCTAAAAAAGTAAATATAGAATGAATTGATCGTAAATTAGAATATTTTACAATTTCTGTCCCCTTTAAGGAAGATACTAATCGTAGGGAAAATGGAATTTCCACAATGACTGCAAATCCTTCTGATATCATTTGAGAATACAAATTTTTGTTGTAGCCAAAAAATGGATTTTGGTTATAATCATGAGCGGAAATAATCAAATGATTCTGTTGATACATTCGATTAATTAAACGTTTTACAATTAAAAAACTAGATTTATTGTCATAATTTTCAAAAAAACTCGATCTATTTAAACCATGATCATGAGCAAATGCATAAATATACTCTCGAAAGATAAGTGGGTATAGGAGATCATGTTGTCGAGATATATCTCGTTCTAAATATCCTTGAAATTCCTCCATTTGAAATTCGATTTGAACCGTCGATAGTGGATTTATTGAGTTATCAAATGATACATAGTACGATACAGTCAAAACAAGGTATTATATTAAAAAAAAAAATGTAGACCTCTACCTCGGAAAAAGGTAAGACGCATCAACAGACTCTCTATCCTCTCTCTTTTTTCATCTAATTGGTTTATGTTCATTCTAAGATAACCAGATGGTTAGAAATCCTTTATTTTTGCAATCCAATCGTTCTTTTGATTTTGAAAGAGATTTTGTTTTCAAAATCTCTTTATCAATATACTGCCTTCTTCTACACATTTATCTCCACCTCATAATGGAGAATAATTAATAGTTAGGACTCATAAAAAATCGATAATCCACTCATGGGAAAAACCTTTCCCGCGTCAAGCACTAATAGATTTTTAACGTCTAATTAGATCGGGTAATCATTCAAAAATTAAGAACAAAAGCTCGTTACTCTTTGTTTCTCTATAATTGGGACCATAATAGGGCTCTATCCATTTATTCACTCGACCCAATTTTTATTTCATTTTTTTTTTTTTTTTGTTTTTGTTCCATGCCAAGAATTCAAACAAAGTTTTGGACCTATCGGGTAAGAAAGAAATATTCTCTGAATTCTCCATTGATACGACATGCTGCTTTTTCCATTCATTCCTTTCAGGATCAGTCGCGGTCTTACAAACTCTACCGATGGTATGGACGAATCCGTTGCTTCATACAAATGTGTAAAAGATGCTAGCCGCACTTAAAAGCCGAGTACTCTACCGTTGAGTTAGCAACCCAAATAAAATAATTAGAATATGTAGATATAATCGAAATCCCAAAAAGAAATTTAATTGCACGACGCAATCAAAATAAAAATGAGCAGATCTGATGAAAATACAAAAAATTCTCAGATAATGGATATCTAGATAACGACAAAATATTTATAGACTATCTCTTGTTCTTATCCATTATTCCATTTTAATCAAGAACAAAAAGACTTCTTATATCATAGAAAAAAAACTTCTTAAATTATACTAAATCCAATAAACCTATTATTTGAATAAAATCAAATCTATGGGATGGAGATAAATAGATCCATTTATCTACGATCGGATTATATTTATTTGATACACTGTTGTCAATATGAATGTTAAGAAAAGATGGAGAAATGGAAAACAAATTCTAAATGGAATTTTTTTTTTAATAAATTAATTTGAATATAGAAATGAATTTCTATATTTCTATAGAAATCTAAATTCTATATAAATAGAAATTATATTTAAAAATTTCAATAATAATAATAAAAAAAAAAAAAAAACAAGAACTAAGGACTTGTGTTGGATTGGCACTAAATAGATAATCAACATATATACAAAAAGGTACAAACAAAAGAATAAATTCAAGAAAAAGTCGAAAAAAATATATATATCAGGTTTAGTCAATCAATATAAATAAAATTAGCAAGCTTAACCCTTTGTTTTTATTTTTGATTTTCTTTGTTCATAGAATTCCAACAAAAATCACCCCCTTAACAGTAATATCAACAAAATTATATAAAAAATAGAATTGATTTTTATCATTATAAAAATATTTTATCATTATAAAAATAAAAATAAAAGACGAGATTCTATAGTAACAAAAAAAATTAAGTATGATATGAATAGAACAAGAGAGGAGAAAGAATAGCAGAGAAAAAATTATACAAAGCTATATAGAAGACATTTACACCTTCTTTTTTTTTTTTTTATTAATTGAAATATTCCATTAATTGAATTTCAGTTGCTGATTAAGGAGAAGTTCTGTAAAAACCCCCGCTTTCTTTGAAATATCATGAACTGTTCCTGTCGGCTGAGCACCTTTTTCAAGGAAATATAGAATAGCAGGAACATTTAAATAGGTTTGATTCTTTATCGGATCATAAAAACCCACTTTCCGAAGATCTCTTCCTTCTCTTCGAGATCGAACATCAATTGCAACTATTCGATAAATGGCTTATTGGGATAGATGTAGATGAACAATATCCCCCCCTAGAAACGTATAAGAAGTTTTCTCCTCGTACGGCTCAAGAAAATTCGAAGTTATGTCTATGTATAGAATTATAATGTCAAATAGATCCACAAAATCATCAAATCAATTAGACTATGATTTAAGTACTTTTGTTTTTTCTTTTCCCAACAAAATTATTCGTATTTGCACCCTCATAACTCAAGTTGGATAACTCTCAAATAACTCAAGGAAAACCTTTTAAGCATTTCATTTATTGAGCGGTCTATAACCCCCTTTCTTTTTGTCTGTCTCCTTTAGAATCTATTTTGATTCTGCATTCTGATCTCGTTGTTGAGACAATTGAAAATGGTATTTCCTTGTTCCAGGATCCTTTATGCCTTGAATCATTGGGTTTAGACATTACTTCGGTGATTTTTAATCGTTTCAAAATGGCAGCAACATACCATTTTTTGTGATTTCTTTCTATCAAAGAATCATACGAATGGTTGATTCCTGTACAATACACTTTTGATTTGATTGAAAAAATTTTACCAATTCCACAAGATTTTACTTTTGCAGTGGAAACTTACTTGAGTTGAATCCTTTCGATTTAGATATGGAAAATATACTTACGAAGTTGTCCCAATTGATTGATACTAACCCTAGATTCTTGACTCCAAGAAATTAATCAATACTTTCTACTCGAGCTCCATCATGTACGATTTACATCGTACCCCCACAAAAAAGTCAAAAAAGTGAGAGTTATAGTATAACAGAAGAAACGATGTCGAGCCAAGAGCAATTTTATTCCTATATGATTCCTATATAATATAAAATGGTGGATGTAAGAATCCACAGCGGATCGTGTCCTTCAAGTCGCACGTTGCTTTCTACCACATCGTTTTAAACGAAGTTTTACCATAACATTCCTTTAGTTTGGAATCAGTATGTAATTAATTCAATTATGGAATCATGAATAGTCATTGGTTTTGTCGGTATATAGGAATCTATACTTTTTACTTCATGTATATGAAATATGAATGGTTAGTTTTTGACGAATCCTCAGCAAAAATTAAATTTACCCCCAGATACATATATTAATCAGATACATATATTAATAAATATATTTAAACCCAGATACATATATTAATCATATACATATATTAATAAATATATTTAAATTAAATATTTATATTTCGATTTTCTTTTTTATCTTATTATATATTTTAATATATTTTTTTTTATTTCAATTATTTTATATATTTCAAAATATTATTTATATTATATTATTATATTATCTATTTCATATATTTCTTATAGTAATTTTCTATTTATCTTTTTTTTATATTCTTATTATTTATATTTAATATTAAATATTTTCAATATTTCTATTATTATTCCATTTTTAATATGTTATTATTTATTATATTATATATTAATATTAATTATATTAATATTATATTCATATTCTAATTTATAGAATTAATTATATATTCTATATATATTCTATTTATATATTATATTTATATAAAGTCGCATAAAAAATTCTAATATAATAATAATTATATTAGAATATTAGAATTTATAAGAAAATAAAAAGAAAATAAATAAATAAGTGGAATCTTCATCTTCAAATAACTTGATAGTGATAGACTAAATTAACCAATTTCAAACTTCTTCCAGTACTAAGAACTCATAAGAAATCATCAAAAAAAAAAAATAAATAAGATTTATAAGATTTAATTGATTCAAAAATTTTCAACCTCGATATCATTATTTGAATATATCATTATTTGAATAATTTTATTTGATAGTAAGAACAAAATTTTCTCATCATAAGAGAAAGAAAAATCCATATTTGTATAAAAGCATCAATGATTAAAAAAATAGATAAATAAAAAATACAATTTCTTTTTTTAGTGAAATAATGAATTTAATGTAATGGAAGATTTATATTTTGATTTTTTCATACTGATTGATAAAATCAGAATCGAAATAATATAGGATCCCCATATCTATCCGATAGACTAAACAATTTTGACTGAAAGAAATTATGGATATTCTATGTTAAATATTTCACATTTCGAGATTACAAATGGATTCAATTACATCTGTATGTTATTGAAACTCGATTAAATTTGTGAAAAAGATATGATTCAAAGAAGAATCATTAAGAATAATAATAAAATTTTGACAATATTATATTCCTAAACATCCTAAACAGAAGGTTACTCAAAAATACACTCTTTATTCTGATATGATATATCAGCTATTCTATATAAAAATAGAATGATTATTAATATTAAGAATATAATGTTATAATGGATTGGGTATGCGGATTGAGTATGCTCTTGCTCTGGGACGGAAGGATTCGAACCTCCGAATAGCGGGACCAAAACCCGTTGCCTTACCACTTGGCTACGCCCCATTTCTATTTCTATTCGACACTAATAAATACTAATATTGGTTGTTCGTCAACTCCAGTCTAAATATCTATAAAATGGATTGTTCCTAGAATTTTGATATGTGTAGATATAGAATTAAACTGAATTTATTGATCATTACATAGAATTCAATTAAGATAGTGTATGAAAGTATGATTTATTCTATTCTATTTTGATTTGAGAATTAAATTTGATTGGGCGAGTTCAAATCAAAGAAGGTTTTTTTTGTCTATCTTTTTTTTTTTTTATTCATTTTCCCTTCTATCAATAACTCAACTTATTAATAACTCAATCAAAATAAATACAATTATCCTCAAGAACAAAATGTTTGTTATGCTTAATATATTTAGTTTGATCTGTATCTGTCTTAATTCTGCCCTTTATTCAAGTAGTTTTTTCGTCGCCAAATTGCCTGAGGCCTACGCTTTTTTGAATCCAATCGTAGATATTATGCCGGTAATACCTGTGCTTTTTTTTCTCTTAGCTTTTGTTTGGCAAGCTGCTGTAAGTTTTCGATGAGATCTTTAATACTAGCCTAGACAAATTCATGATTTATTCAAAAAAAAAAAAAAAAAAAATTCTAAGAATTGAGAAGATCAGATAAGTCTTACAGTATGAACCCTCAATTCAAATATTGAAATTCTTGTACATCCGCGATCAATTTGGAGCACCCCATTTCATTCCCTCATTCTGACTTTTTTCCATTGAAAGACCCTATTCTATTGGATCTATTTGAATCCCCCACAATGTCTAATTGTGGGTATGAAAGCATTTTTTTGGAAATGAAAAACTCCATTTTTAATACTTTATTACAAAATTACAAATGCATTTTTTGAATTAATTTTTTTTTTTTTTCTATTAAAAAAAAAAAACACACTTTATTTCTTGGTGTCAAAATACAAAATAATAGGGTATGCGGTATAAAATAAAAATAGAGAATCTATTCTCTTTTTTCCTAAAAAATAATCTTGGAGATTGTGTAATGCTTACTCTGAAACTATTTGTTTATACGGTAGTCATATTCTTTGTTTCTCTCTTCATCTTCGGATTCCTATCTAACGATCCAGGGCGTAATCCTGGACGTGAAGAATAAAAAAAAAAGCTTTTTATTTCTTGATTTGTATTTTCAAATGTTCTTAGTAGGATTTTATCTATTCCACATATTAACATATTAAATAAATAATAATAAATAAAAAACCTAAATAGAAATTTGAATTATAAATAATATAATTCAAAAATACTATAATTCAAAATTATATAATTCTAATAATAGAATATAATTTATTATTATTCTAATAATATTCTATTATTAGAATAATAATAAATATAAATTCTAATATATAATATAAATTCTAATATATAATAATAATATATAATAATAATAAATAATAATAAATTAGAAATCAATTCTAATAATAAAAAAAGAAAAAAAAAAAAAGAACTCGCGATAAATTCGAAAGAAACTATCAAGGTATTGAGGAAAACGGAAAGAGAGGGATTCGAACCCTCGGTACGAAAAACTCGTACAGCGGATTAGCAATCCGACGCTTTAGTCCACTCAGCCATCTCTCCCCAAATATAAAAAGGATAATTACTATGTTACATTACAAAAAAAAAAATAAGAAAATAGAATAAATATCTATATATTCTTAATATATATATTATATATATATTAAGAATATAATATTAATATATAAATTCTATATATTAAGAATTCTATATATTAAGAAATAGATATTAATAAATATACAATATACTAAATACTAATAATATATCTATATCAATATAATATATCTACCAATAAAATATAGATAATATTAATCTATATCTAATGAATAATAAATAATATATATAATTATATATAATTATATATAATTAGAATAATATATATAATTAGAATAATTAGAATCCAATATAATATATATTTACATAAATATTATATATAATTATATATATAAATATATA